AGGGTTCTAGTAAACCAAAACCATCATTTTCTAGCTATTTGGCTTCAATCTTGCCCTTTTTAAGTGCAAAAATTGAAGATTTAGTTACGATTGAAAGTTTTGTACTATTATCCATAGATCCTTTATTCATACTCATTGAATTGGAAGAATTTAATATAACCAATCAAAAAAATTATGCTTCTCAACTCCATAATCCAATTTTTTTATTAAAATTCTGTAAAATTCTGATTGACTTTTGGATAGAAATTCTGAGAATGTATATTCTTTCCTCAAATGTCCTATTGAGGGGTAAAGGATTAAATCTTTTTAAGAAATAAAGTTTTTTATCGGAATGGAATATGAAATATGAAAAAAATGGAAAGACCCCTTAACTATTGAAGTTGTTAATAGAACGAATCACACTTTTACCACTAAACTATACCCGCTACATATTAATTATGTATTTAATATATATTAAATATGAATCAAATACTGAACTTCAACTTTCATTTAGAATGAAATTTGTTTTTCATTGATGAATTTGGAATTTCCGAATCTTAGACTTAAGAATAAGAAAATAAAGACAAAAAATAATAGTTTACTATATAATAGAATATTATTACTAGAACACTTTTACTATAAATTTTAATAGAAAGACTAAATATTCTAATTTACTAGAATTACTATAGAATATATTCTATAGAATATTCTAGATTAATCTAGAATTTTTGAAAGAATTTCTCCATTAGAATCTTATATAATTTCTAATGATTAGAAATGGTAATGAAAATGAGTCTTCTTGTTTCAATAAGAATTTTTATTCGTCGGAACAAAAGAAGTACTGGCCCAGCCAGTACTTATACTTAATCAGGTTGGCTTTTGTACAAAATAAAAGAAGTAAAGTATTCTTTCTATTGGAGAAATCTGTTTCGGATCATTCAAGTGAAGGAAAATAAAGATTGTTCTCAATCTTGACTTCACGTGTGAAATCACATGATAAATTTCCCATTTTGAATGGGGAGAGATGGCTGAGTGGACTAAAGCGTCGGATTGCTAATCCGTTGTACGAATTCTTCGTACCGAGGGTTCAAATCCCTCTCTCTCCGACCCCCCTGATCACTTGAGATTTTCGAATTAGAATAATTTTCGATGAGTTTCTTTTATAAATCTTTTATCTTTATTTAGCATCTATTCCATTTATTTATACATTTACCTATGAAAAAATCAAGGAAAAAGTAAAAACGAATCTCATCTCTTTTTTTATTCTTCACGCCCAGGATTACGCCCTGGATCATTAGATAAGAATCCGAAGATGAAGAGAGAAACAAAGAATATTACTACTGTATAAACAAAGAGTTTAAGAGTAAGCATTAAAAATCTCCAAGATAAGATCATTTTTTGTTTAAGGAAATAGATCACCTATTTTACGACACACGTTATACACTATTTTTGACATGACGCTCCAAATTTCTTTCTATTTTTAATGTAATATTCTAATGTAACATTATGAATAATATTCGTTTTTTTTTGTTACCAAAAATTTCTTGCCATATCCATATCTATAATTAGGTATTGTATGGGATCTTCTAAAGGAAAAGTCAGAACAAAAAGAATCAGCTGATTAGCTGATTAAAGATCAAGATCATCACCCCTTCCCTTATTCAAATTCAATAATAAATACCAGAATTTCGCTTTTTGAATCGAGGGTTCCTAATGTCCAGACTTATCTGAATATTATTTATGATCTTATTGATTTTCAGAATCAAAAATTTATCTGTTTTTTATCGAAGAAATCTTGAATTGAATAGAGATTTCATTCTTATCGAAAACTTACAGCAGCTTGCCAAACAAAGGCTAAGAGAAGAAAAAGTACAGGGATAACCGGCATAACGTCTACAATTGGATTGAAAAAGGCATAAGCTTCGGGCAATTTGGCGAAGAAGAAACTACTCGAATAAAGGGTAGAATTAAGACAGAGACAGATTAAACTAAAGATATTAAACATAACAAATATTCTTTTCTTGTTCTTCAAAATTAAAATGAAATTGAAATGATAATAAATTATCAGATTGGATTGAGTTGTTTTTCTGAGGGAAAATGGAAAATAAAAAGGCAGATAAAAGAAATAAATTCTTCTTTTTCTTTGACTTCTCCCCAATAAAATAAGAATACAAAGAATTCTATTTTCATACAATATCTTAATTGAATTCTAAGTAATGATCAATTAATCTTTTTGATTCTATATCCATTGTGTTTAATCCTAGCGACAACATGTCCTATATTTTTTTTGGTTGGTTATTGACGAATAACCAATATTTATCTTAGTCTTTTTTAGACCAACTAAAAATGGGGCGTGGCCAAGCGGTAAGGCAACGGGTTTTGGTCCCGTTATTCGGAGGTTCGAATCCTTCCGTCCCAGATCGTTTGCATCCAAGACGAAAGATTCTTATCTATTGAGAATCTAATTCAACAATTTTCTGTTTAATTTTTAATTTTGGATACAATGTTATCCAATCTGAATTCTAATAATCATATTTTTTTTTTTACTTTATTTATTAAATTACTCAAGTCTTTTATTCTTCAATATTTGTGATTCCTTTTTGTTAACGATTTTTTGTTTTATAAGATGGAGATGGATGCGAAAAGATCATAATTTTCATAATTTGAGGATTCTTTTTTTCTCTTTGATCTTACCTTATACGAGACTTTTTCTACTCCATAATTATGTTTTAAATTCAATGAAAATAAGAAATGAAAATCAGATTCGATTGGAGATGGTAAAAAAGAAGTAAATCATAATATTAGAATTCGAAAATCATATTTCATAAATAAAAAATGAAAAAATATAAGATAAAAAATCTAAGATATAAAATATACTATAAAATATACATAATTATATATACATAATTATGACATAAGAAAATATTGTATATTTTTGTTATTAAGAATATCTGATTCTTTCGTTCTTTTTCATTATTTCAGATTATCTTATTATTCTATTAATATTCTATATAATTGAATATTTCAATGAAATATGAAATATTTAGTTTAGTATATTATTGAGTTAAAGTGGCTAAAAACTTTTAGCCATTCATGGGGATTTATTTTTCATTTGAATGAAAAGAAAGTCAAAGGTTTTTTTTAGGTTTCTAATTTATTTCTTTTTTTAACGAAAAAGGGGGATCTTTTATTATGGAAAATCCCGAAAGATCTGTTGAAGATGTAAATAAGTTTGCTTAAACCTGATTTTTTTTCATGTGATATTCTTCATATGAGAAAATATGGGGTAATTTTCAGTGAAATCTTTTCCGGATAAACGCTTATATATAAGTTTATATAAGTTTAGACTCTTATGTATCGGTTCAGCCAATGACTATTCATGATTCCATATTGAATCAATTGCATACGGTTCAAAATTAAAATGAGAGGGATGTTATGGTAAAACTTCGTTTGAAACGATGTGGTAGAAAGCAACGTGCGATTTGAAGGACATGATTGGATGTGGATTATGACATCCACCATCTTCTATACGAATGAAGATGCTCTTGTCTCGACATAGTTTGTTCTGCTAGGAACTTGATTGAATTTGTCTTGGGTTGCTAAATAAAGATACTAATGGTATAGAAAGGTATAGCATATGATGGAGCTCGAGCAAAAATGATTCATTCGTTTATCGGGGGAAGAATCTAGGGTTAGTTACAATCAATAAGTTAGACCAACTTTGTAAATATATCATCTATATATAAATATAGATAAAAGGAGAGGTTCAAATTTGAACAAGTTTGAATTGAATTGAAATGAAAAAAAGTAAAATTTATCGAAATTTTCAAACTGTTTAGATCAATAGTGTATTACAAAGGAATCAATCGTTCGTATGATTTTTACAGAAAGAACAAAAGGTATGTTGCTGCCTTTTTGAAAAGGAGTAAGTATCACCGAAGTAATGTCTAAACCCAATGATTTCACAAAGCGAAAAGCAAAGACAATAAATTCCGGAACAAGGAAACACTATTTTAACTTTTCTCAACAATTGGATCAGAATGAGTAAAAAAAAAAAAAAAAATAGATCCGAAAGGAGAAAAAAATAGGGTAGAGACAGCTCAAGAAATTCGAAGGATTTCCTTTCGAACTCTTTCAAAACTATCCAACTTGAGTTAGGAGTACAAATGAAATTTCTTTTTCTGTAAAGAAGGAAAAAAAGGCTCAAATTACAGTCTAATTCTTTATGGATCCATTTCTATTTCTATCTATATAGATAGAAATAGAAATTCTAGAAATTAGAAAAATTAGAATCATTTTTTCTTGAGCCGTATGAGGAGAAAACTTCCTATACGTTTCTAGGGGGGCATCTTTTATCTACATCTATCCCAATGAGCTATCTATCGAATCGTTGCAATTGATGTTCGATCCCGAAGAGAAGGAAGAGATCTTCGAAAAGTGGGTTTTTATGATCCGATAAAGAATCAAACTTATTCAAATGTTCCTGCTATTTTATATTTCCTTGAAAAAGGTGTTCAACCCACAGGAACTGTTTATGATATTTTAAGGAAGGCAGAATTCTTTAAAGAATTTCGAATTTCTTTTGATAAAAAAAGAAAGGAAAAACAAGAATCATGAATAAAGAATTACACAAAGATAGGTACTAGTTACTCTATCTTTGTGTAATTCTTTATTTAAAGTTTCCTCCTTTCTTTTTCTATTCATACTTCTTTATATATTTTTTTATTTTTTTCTTGCTTATTTTTGTGGAACCCCCTCGACAAGGGGGGTAACCTTTCTTTTTATATTTGTATTGTACCTTTCTTTTTTTTTTTTTAGTAAAGAAAGCCATATTTTTTCTATCTCTACCTTTTTACCTTTTCCTTATTACTTCTTTTTCTTTCTGCTCGAAGTTTTATTCTTTCAAATACAACACAAATTTATATATAATTTCTTTAAATTTGTTTTCTAAAAAGTCCATTCATATTGACAATGGTATATCAAACAAATATAATTTGATCGTATATAAATAGATCTTTTTATCCCCATTTCATTCCCTATCGGCTCTTTCCTTCACTTTAGTAAAATGGATGAATTTGCTAGATTTTTTTTATTTCGATCATATCTACACTTCATATTGATCCGGGTTGCTAACTCAACGGTAGAGTACTCGGCTTTTAATTGCGACTATGATCTTTGATCTTTTACACATTTGGATGAAGGAATTCGTCTAGACTATTGGTAGAGTTTATAAGACCGCGACTGATCCTGAAAGGTAATGAATGGAAAAAAAAGCATGTCGTAAAAAGAATAAAAAAAAAAAAGAAGAAAATCATAGAAAAAGAAGATTTCTATTACTCAGAATATAAATAGAATAAGAATTTTTCTTTTTTTAAAATCTTTAAAGTTCAGTAAAGTCTTTTGGGTCTAGTGAATAAATGGATAGAGTCTTATGGCTCCAATTCGAATAAGACAAAAAAGCAACGAGCTTCATTTCTTAATTTGAATGATTACCCAATCAAATTACTAATTAGACGTTAAAAATATATTAGTGCCTGATGTGGGAAAAGGTTCTCTTGTGAATTTTGAGTGGACCATTTATTCTTTTTTTTTTTTTTTTATTATTAATCCTAATTATTCTTTATTGTGGATTGGAGACGGATGTGTCTAAGAAATAGTATAGTGATAAAAAAAGAATCTTTTTCCAAAGTCAAAAGAGTGATTAGGTTGCAAAAATAAAAGATCTTTACCCTTTTTCTTATTGTTAGTCTAGTTTTCTTTAACAAGGAAAAGAAACCAAAATTGGATAGAAAGGTAAACCAAAAAGATCTGTAGATTGGGCTCTCTTGTCTCCGGGGTATATATTCTTTATTTGTTCTTAACTTTTAGATAATCTTTTACTTCTTATTTCTTCTTTTATTCTATTATTATTATAGTTTATTCTAAAATTATAACTAGTATTTTAGTATAAGAGAAACACAACATATGCATACGCCGTTCTGACCATATTGCACTATGTATCATTTCATAACACAAGAAGTGCCTCCCTTTTTTGGTTACAGTAGAAATGTATTTAAATGGCAGAATGACAAGGATATTTAGATTTAAAAAAGATAGATTTCGGCAACAAAACTTCCTCTATCCGCTACTCCTTCAGGAGTATATTTACTCACTTGTTCATTATCATAGCTTCAATAGTTTGATTTTTTACGAACCTGTGGAAATTATCGGTTATGACAATAAATATAGTTTAGTACTTGTGAAACGTTTAATTACTCAAATGTACCAACAGGAATCTTTGATTTCTTCGGTGAATGATTTTAACCAAAATGGATTTTGGGGTCACAAGAATTCTTTTTCTTCTCATTTTTATTCTCAAATGATATCAGAAGTTTTTGGAGTCATTCTGGAAATTCCATTCTCATCACGATTAGTATCTTCCCTTGAAGAAAAACGAATACCAAAATCTCAGAATTTACGATCTATTCATTCAATATTTCCCTTTTTAGAGGATAAATTATCACATTTAAATTATGTGTCAGATCTACTAATACCCCATCCTATACATTTGGAAATCTTGGTTCAAATCCTTCAATGCTGGATCAAAGATGTTCCTTCTTTGCATTTCTTGCGATTGTTTTTCCACGAATATCATAATTTGAATAGTCTGATTACTTCAAAGAAATCTATTTACGTCTTTTCAAAAAGAAATAAAAGATTCTTTTGGTTCCTGCATAATTCTTATGTATATGAATTTGAATATCTATTCTTATTTCTTCGTAAACAGTCTTCTTATTTACGATCAATATCTTCTGGAATCTTTATTGAGCGAACACTTTTCTTTGGAAAAATAGAATATCTTATGGTCGTATGTTGTAATTCTTTTCAGAGTATCCTATGGTTCCTCAAAGATACTTTCATACATTATGTTCGATATAAAGGAAAAGCGATTCTGGCTTCAAAAGGAACTCTTATTCTGATGAAGAAATGGAAATTTCATCTTGTGAATTTTTGGCAATCTTATTTTCACTTTTGGTTTCAACCTTATAGGATCCATATAAAGCAATTACCCAACTATTCCTTTTCTTTTCTGGGGTATTTTTCAAGTGTACTAAAAAATCCTTTGGTAGTAAGAAATCAAATGCTAGAGAATTCATTTCTAATAAAGACTCTGACTAATAAATTAGATACCGTAGCCCCAGTTATTTCTCTTATTGGATCATTGTCGAAAGCTCAATTTTGTACTGTATTGGGTAATCCTATAAGTAAACCGATCTGGACCGATTTATCGGATTCTGATATTATTGATCGATTTTGTCGGATATGTAGAAATCTTTGTCATTATCACAGCGGATCCTCAAAGAAGCAGGTTTTGTATCGTATAAAGTATATACTTCGACTTTCATGTGCTAGAACTTTGGCTCGTAAACATAAAAGTACAGTACGCACTTTTATGCGAAGATTAGGTTCGGGATTCTTAGAAGAATTTTTTTTGGAAGAAGAACAATCTCTTTCTTTAATCTTCCTCCAAAAAATCCCTTT